TCCAAAAATGCATTTTTCCCTTTCTATGAACCAGTAAAGAGTGTCGAGGGATATACTTTCATTCCCAAAGCAAAAAGAAGTCTTGATTTCTTTTTGCTTTCCTATTTTTCCATTTCGCTTTTATTGTTTGTTAGGTTTGGAACTATGTAATTAATTGAAGTGGAAAGGCAATCTGATGATCCTTCATCAGAAGATTGTCCAAGGAAGACGCAAGGTGGGTTATAGAAAAAACAAGGAAACGGATGATAAATCAAATTTTTGAGTAATTGAGTCAGGAATCAAAATTGGAATTCGGTATGGATAAAAGAACTTCCTATGTTATACTATTCAAGTCTTGACAACGGGTTGATTTGATAGATCAGATATTGTTATTCATGATAGTGATCCGGTTCAAGATCATCAAGAGGTAATTCATTCATTGAATTTACAGACGATAGACAAAAGATTTATCATCTCTAGGGGATTAAATCCCGAGTTATTGCGAAGTAAAAAACCGATGAGATTATGGAAGTCAATATTCTTGCATTTATTGCTACTGCACTATTCATTCTAGTTCCTACCGCTTTTCTACTTATCATTTACGTAAAAACAGTCAGTCAAAATGATTAATTCAATTAAATTTTCAAATTCATTTGAATAAAACTTTCCTTCCAAGTTCTTATCAAAAATGGACAAAGTCAAATGAAAGGGATTCCAATTTCACGTCTTAACTTAAATGAAATGAGCGCACTATAATTATAGTCGGCAATTTTATAAGAGATAGATAGTATAAAAATGAATTTTTATACTATCTATCTCTTAGTCTATAAAGTTGTAATCTAGAATAAAGATAAAGGTTTAAGTTTCTATATATCAATCTACAATATTCTCTTCATATATGTGTATATTAATTCCATATCTATATATTCCATATATTGTATGGAATTGACATAAGACCCAATTTCCTACATCTATTTGTTATTTGTTCCGATCAATCTGAAATAATTCTTATCTGTAGGATTCTAATTCCTTTCCTTTTATTAATAAGGAAGGGGAAAACTCGCCTATTTTTAACGTCAGAACCGTGATATGAAATAAGTCGATAAAGCATAAACCGCCTTTCTAAAAATAGAAACCAAAGGGTAAATGCCCGATATGTAACTCGCCCGAGGCAATATTTTATTATTGCCCAGTCTCTCCTTAAACAACCACTATCTCTATATCATTTCTCATAGAAAGTGCGTATACGCTTAACAAAACGACTTCTTTTTTGAAGAGTAAAAGGGAAATCAAAAAAAAGAAAAAAGGTCCGGTCTTCCTTAGTATCCATCTATAAAGATAGTAAGAGCCCATTCCCATTGATTGAAATAGAAAATTTCGGAAGAATTTTAGGTTGGAATAAATTTCCAATCATCTGAATCCCTTTCTTTTCGAAGTATAAAGATGGGAATCGATGAAATATCTCTTTGATTGAAAAAGTATGATTCCTATCATAGATTACTCCATTGGAATCCAATGGGATTCCAAATTCAAAGAAAAGATTTGATTTTAAATAGTTCAAAAGAATGATCTATAAAACAATCGATACGGTTTGATTCCTGAACTCAATTAGTAGTACTTCTAAAGTCCACTTCTTCCCCACACTACGAGTGAAAGGGAAAATGTAAAGACTACCATTAAAGCAGCCCAAGCGAGACTTACTATATCCATGTGCATTATGTCCCCTATCTCTATAAATACGAAGGAATTTTTTCATTATTCCTCACTAATAATAGTGGAATTAATGTCGCAGAGTCAAAAAGGGGTTCTACCAAACACTATTGAGAAACCAATCCAATAAATCGATTATGATTTCGATTTTTTTGGTGATTCAGGCGACACCCGGATTTGAACTGGGGAAAAAGGATTTGCAGTCCCCCGCCTTACCACTCGGCCATGCCGCCAAAATGATACAAAATAGAATAGATGCAATTTTTCCCGGATTACTGAATTTTTATTGTACTTGCATTTTGACTTCTGTTTTCCTTAATCCTTTATTTCCTAAAATAAAAGAAAGACCCCTTTTGATTGGATTTGATCTATCCCTTATGATTGATTGTATAGTATCTGAAAATACACAATGCTAAAAACATTCTCTCGTTTTTCTATTGAGAAATCAAATGGGTATTTTTCAGACGAGAAATTAGAACCATTGACTATTGACCCCTTACTTCGAATTCATGAACGATTCTGGAATTTGAATTTCAAATTGTGTTTTCCTAATGACAAAATACAAATTGAGACAGAACGAATCAGTATTGATTTTTTAATCAAAAAATATTTCTCAATTTCAATTATAACAAAACATATGAGTTTATGTAAACCCCAGAACATAAATTGTTACACAGATATCTATTATTTAGATATATTGTCAATAAGGAATTATCATAAAATTATCCTACTTCATTTCATGCATTGAATGGGAATTTTCTTTTGATAGAGCACGCCCGGGGCTGTCGCTATCCCGAATAGAACCGGCAAT